ATTTCGACCTATACTAACATAGTGGTAGAAAGAATACCCATGTTATGCTTGGACTTCAAACAGTTTAGCTTTAACCATCTTAATGGTCTCACATTATTGGTTGATAGAGAATCAAAGTTGATTTACCAATGAGTCACGAAATGCTATGGTTCTTACATATATATGATTATTGAATTTCATTTATTCAGAAGTAATTCGTCTAGATCGTACATCTTTCTTTCCTATTTTTTATCCTATTTCCTATTAATAAATAAAAGAACAGAAAGAAAGTACCGCCGGTTGGATCCAACCTATTCTTGAAATAAACAACTCGCACACACTCCCTTTCCAAAAAAAATCAATACACCAAGCACTATACTCAGATTTATTGGATTTGTTGCTAAAATATCGGTATTAAATGCGAAACTTCCAGCGAATGGATAGTGCCCTACCAAGTAAACAAAAGAATCGGTTACATTTTTCATATGCTCTCTTCATATAGATAGGACTAACAAAGAACCAGAATTCTTTTTATATCACCTCACTTGTCTTTTTGTAATCGATTTCTTTCTTTTTTTTAGTATTTTTTATTGAAGTTTCCAATAAGATATTATTAGATTAGGTTTTAGGTTTCATGTTAATTGTGAAATATCTCCTTTATTGAATTGAAATTGAAACGCTTTCTAAAAAATAAAATAAAAAAAGGTATGTAAGATACTTTTTTACATTTCTAGGATTACATTAAACAAAAGGATTCGCAAATAAAAGCGCCAATGCCACGACCAGCCCGTAAATTGTTAAAGCTTCCATAAAAGCTAGACTAAGCAATAAAGTACCTCGTATTTTACCCTCTGCTTCTGGTTGCCTCGCAATACCTTCTACGGCTTGACCTGCAGCAGTACCTTGACCAACTCCAGGTCCAATAGAAGCAAGCCCTACAGCCAATCCAGCAGCAATAACGGAAGCAGCAGAAATCAGTGGATTCATGGGTAAGTTCCTCGCACTAAAAAAAAAGAAATGGTTAATGATACAATCAACCAATGGATTATTACTTAATATTTTATCACTAAGATCCATCGGGTGGAGAAGTAACTCAAGATTCTGAATTCAAATACAAATTTTATTGAATCAACTGAATCGTCAGAACTACTTCGATATCTTGTTTTTTTTTTTTACTTTCTACCCACAATGGGTTTTTTGTAAATCGATGTGCACATAGCTCTAGTTATTGCATTTCTTTCGAACCATTCTTTCATCAATTCTTTGTTCTTTACTCTATTCCATTCCCGAATTCATCTGTTTTGTTTTTTCATTCAATCCATGCATAATAGTCGCAGACGAAAGAGAAGAAAATAGTATTGAAATCCATAGAGAAGAAAATAGTATTGAAATCCATCTACATATAAATACAGTGGACTGTAAATTGTAAATAAAATAGATTTTAGATAGGAATAATCTATAGGGATAATCCTATATAACTAATGAATATCTAATATCACATATACATTTGTTTCCTCCATAACGTGTACTATCCTGTCCGCATTTCATATTGAATGGTATTCTAGAATCATTTTTGAAAGATACACATGGACTGGACTTATAGACATTACATATATCTAATTTTACCTCCCTAAGTCATCCTTTTTTCGATTCCGTAATATAGTCCATCTTTCCTCGTACGATTGATTTTAGACCAAATATACTATGATATATATTTGTATCAGTATCTATTATGTTCCCCAACCGATTGGATTCTCTTGAGCCATGCATGAATTGGAATCAGTTTAAAAGAAAAAACGATTTTGAAGACTAGTTAATGATGACCTTCCATGGATTCGCCTATATAAGCCGCAGCCAAAGTTGCAAAAATAAGAGCTTGAATACCACTTGTAAATAAGCCAAGAAACATAACGGGTATAGGAACTAATGAAGGTACTAAAGAAACAAGAACAACAACTACTAATTCATCAGCCAATATATTCCCGAAAAGTCGAAAACTAAGAGATAAGGGTTTTGTGAAATCTTCTAGGATATTTATTGGTAAAAGAATTGGAGTTGGTTGAATGTATTTTTTGAAATAACCCAATCCTTTTTTGGTAAGACCTGCATAAAAATATGCTACTGACGTGGGTAAAGCTAAAGCAACAGTAGTATTTATATCATTCGTGGGCGCAGCTAACTCCCCGTGAGGTAACTGTATGATTTTCCAAGGTAAAAGAGCACCTGACCAGTTAGAAACAAAAATAAATAGGAACATAGTTCCAATAAAGGGAACCCAAGGACCATATTCTTCTCCAATTTGGGCTTTGCTCAAATCTCGAATAAATTCAAGGACATATTCGAAGAAATTCTGACCACCGCTCGGAATGGTTTGTGGATTCCGAACAGCTATGATGACTGAACCTAATAAGATAGCAATTACGACCCAAGAAGTGATAAGTACTTGGGCATGTATTTGTAAAGCCCCTATTTGCCAATATAAATGTTGGCCTACTTCTACACCCGATATATCATATAATCCTTTGAGTGTTTTAATGGAACACGGTATAACATTCATATTGTCCTCTGATAGAAATCGAACTTCAAAAAAAAAAGAATTATTTTGATTCAACCATCTCTTTATGAACTCACCTACTTTAATAATAAATCGATTATTTCCAAGTAATCACATAAGATCAATATCCCAAGTACTTTTTTTTATTTATCTCTTTTAAAAAGTTCAGGAATAGTAACCGATCCAATAAATCTATGGAATTCCCAAATCAAATAATTAAGCAATTTGATTATTTTTTATTTTTAATAATAATCAACGATTTCCTATATAGCTATAACGACCCTCGCAAATTGCAAATACTAATTTGTTAAGAATCAATCGGATTGAAGCTATAGCATCATCGTTGGCTGGAATCGAAATATCCGCAAGATCTGGGTTACAATTTGTATCGATTAAACAAATTGTCGGAATCCCCAAAATGGCACATTCTTGAAGAGCCATATATTCTTTTTCCTGATCAACGATGATTACAATATCGGGCAAACCCGTCATATATTTGATCCCACCCAGATAGGATTGCAGGGCAGATAATTTTCTCTTCAACATCGCTGCATCTCTTTTGGGGAGACGGTTCAGTTTCCCCATGTTTTGTTCTGCTCTTAAGTCCCTGAACTTATGAAGTCTCGTTTCCGTAGTGGACCAATTCGTTAACATACCACCAAGCCATTTTTTATTAACATAATGACACCGAGCCTTTATTGCGGCCGATGCTACTGAATCCGCTGCTTTATTTTTGGTACCAACGATTAAAAAGCTTTTTCCTCTACTTGCTGCATCAAAAACTAAATCACAGGCTTCTGATAAAAAACGAGCAGTTATAGTAAGATTTGTAATATGAATTCCTTTACGTTTTGCGGAGATGTAAGGGGCCATTCTAGGATTCCATTTCTTAGTACCATGACCAAAATGAACTCCTGCTTCCATCATCTCCGGCAAATTGATGTTCCAATATCTTCTTTTCACTTTCCCCCACATTCCCTCTTTGTTTTTTGCAAAGAGACGAGATACCCTAAAAAAAATAATGATTGTTCCGAGGGAACCTTCTAACGGGGATTGACCGTCGATACGCGGTTCAAACCATTACATTAATTTCTTTTTATTACTTATTTTTTTTTACCAAATCAATGATCGGACCAGATAAAATAAAATAAATAGTGAAATTAAAAAAAGGGTAAAAAAAAAAAAAAAATGAATCAACCCTTAGGAATTCGTAAATGATTGTTCTGATGTCTCATATAAATTAATTGTCTTGGATGCAAGAACAAAATAATTCTCTATGGTGTAACAAAATATCTCTCATCTCTAAGTCGAATAGATTATTCTTTTTAATTTCCAAATGAATGTTCTTGTCTTGTCTTGAACGGTGCACTAATTTTTGGAATCCGGTACCAACAGGTATAATCCCCCCCAGAACAACGTTCTCTTTCAGTCCTTTCAACCAATCAATACGCCCTCGTAGAGCAGCTTTTGCTAAAACCCGAGTAGTTTCTTGAAAACTCGCTTCGGATATGAAACTTTGAGTATTCAGAGATGCCCTCGTTATTCCCAATAAGATTGCCCGATAACAAATCGCTTCGTCTAAAGCACGTCCCGCGCGTTCTGCTCGCAATAATCCGATTAATTCTCCAGGTGAAAAAACATTAGACATTCCATCTTCTGAAACCAACACTCTTGATGTTACTTGACGTACAATAATTTCTATATGTCTATTATGGATCTGTACCCCCTGGGATCGATAAACCTTTTGAATCCTATTAACCAAAGAGATACGACTTTGGGCTATGGTTAGCTCAGATCCAATCATGAATCCCCAGGGTCTTCCAAGAATTCTTGATATACATTCGTTCCAACTATTAACTCTCTTTTCGAGGTTCATCGATATGGAATCAATCGAACGCACTTCTAAGACTTGTTCCACTTTTGGAAGACCCTGCGTTATGTCACCAGATCTCGATCTTTCATATATAAATGTAACTAATCTATCTCCTTCATAAAGTATTTTCCCATAATGACCATGAACAGTTGCTCCCAGAGTGACCAAATAGGGCTTTGCTGATCTTATTACTAAGGAATCAACGTGAACGATTATAATTTGACCAGATTTTTTTATGTTTATGTTCGGTCCATATTTGAATAGACATACATTTTCACAAAAAAATTGTCCAAGGCTAATTATTGTGGATGTCTCTTCACAATAATTGTGACGGAGAAAGCACCAATTCAAACGGAATGGATTCAAGATGATGTTACTGCATGGATCGGAACTATAAATCCTACTATTTTCATCTATTAAACCGTATTTAAGTACTTGGAAAGTCTGTTTAGAATTGTCAAGTAGCAAAAATCTCTTTAACAAGATCTGATTATGAGTTATTAAATGGTAAGATGAATAAAAATTCGCTATTTTAGGTACAATAGTACCTAGAGAACCCAGAAAATCCATAATTGGAATTATGTTCTCCGATTC